CTTTTCACGATACCTAAAAGATGGAATAGCGATTTTCGAAGCATTTCCTATAAGAGAATGGTTTCCATTACTTTGAGAAATGGATTCTATATCAAACTATAGCTATTGCATTAAAGAAGAAAAGAAACTAATAGAAGTCGAAGACGCGGAATGGTAGTGAATAGAGAGAAAGATTCTTCTGATTTTCTTGTTCCTGAAAATATTCTATCTATCTCCTAGACGCCGTAGAGAATTGAGAATTTTCATGTCTTTCAATTCTCGTACTCGTAATTGGAAAGTTACGGAAGGAGATCCATCATTTTGCAATGAAAACAACATAAAAAACTCTGGACAATTTCGAAATCAGGCCAAGCGTCTTAATACATATGCAAAAAAATTCATTATTGGTCCACCATTGATTAGAAGATTTAGCTTGTATGAATCGCTATTGGTTTGATACGAATAATGGCAGTCGTTTCAGTATGTTAAGGATACAGATGTATCCACAATTCATTTAGAGTTACTTAATAGCCTATTTCTTATACCATATCTCTATCCCGTGAAATTCTCGAGCCGAAAGATGGATGCATATGCTGTGTTTCATTTTGCTAAACGATATCAATTAAATGGTGTATCAATTCCATAAATTGGATATAGCAATAAATAAATCAGCAAAATTCTTTTATTTTAGATAGAAGAAACATTTCTTCTATCTAAAATAAAAGAATGTACCCTTCTATCCAAATCCAATTTGCATCGATAAAATAAATCCAAATTCCAGTAGTAGATGAATAATTGCAAATTTTTGTGTGTACGAGATTAGAATAACTTCAAAATAACTGACATAATTTTGTATTTTTCCTGATCAGAAAAATACATGAAAAAGAAAGGAGGTAGAAAAATTTTTGGATTTATGGTTAAAGAAGAAAAAGAAGAAAACAGGGGTTCTGTTGAATTTCAAGTATTCAGTTTCACCAATAAGATACGGAGACTTGCTTCACATTTGGAATTACACAAAAAAGATTTTTCATCGGAAAGAGGTCTACGAAGACTTTTGGGAAAACGTCAACGTTTGCTAGCTTATTTGGCAAAGAAAAATAGAGTACGTTATAAGAAATTAATCAGTCAGTTGGATATTCGGGAGAAGTAATTTAATCGTTCGAATTTTTTTCTTATTTTATTAGTAGTCTTATAGTAGTCTTAGATTTTGCATTTTGATGAGCCTCGTTTTGAGGAATTCATGGAATAATCCATTTTCATGGAATAATGAATTAAGGAAGAAAGGATATGAGTCTACCACTTACAAGAAAAGATCTCATGATAGTCAATATGGGCCCTCACCACCCATCAATGCATGGTGTTCTTCGACTGATCGTTACTCTCGATGGTGAAGATGTTATTGATTGTGAACCCATATTAGGGTATTTACACAGAGGAATGGAAAAAATCGCGGAAAACCGAACTATTATACAATACTTACCTTATGTAACACGGTGGGATTATTTAGCTACTATGTTTACAGAAGCAATAACGGTAAATGCACCAGAGTTCTTGGAGAATATTCAAATACCCCAAAGGGCCAGCTATATTAGGGTAATTATGTTAGAGTTGAGCCGTATAGCTTCTCACTTGTTATGGCTTGGACCTTTTATGGCAGATCTCGGCGCACAGACTCCTTTTTTCTATATTTTTAGAGAGAGAGAATTGATATATGATCTATTTGAAGCTGCTACAGGTATGCGAATGATGCATAATTACTTTCGCATCGGAGGAGTAGCCGCCGATCTACCTTATGGATGGATCGATAAATGTTTAGATTTCTGTGATTATTTTTTACGAGGAGTTGTTGAATATCAACAACTTATTACACAGAATCCCATTTTTTTAGAACGAGTTGAAGGAGTCGGTTTTATTAGCGGAGAAGAAGCAGTAAATTGGGGCTTATCGGGACCAATGTTACGAGCTTCTGGAATACAATGGGATCTTCGTAAAGTTGATCCTTATGAGTCTTACAACCAATTTGATTGGAAAATCCAATGGCAAAAAGAAGGGGATTCATTAGCTCGCTATTTAGTACGAATGGGTGAAATGAGGGAATCCATCAAAATTATTCAACAGGCTGTAGAGAAAATTCCTGGGGGTCCTTATGAGAATTTAGAAGTCCGACGCTTTAAGAAAGCAAAGAATTCCGAATGGAATGATTTTGAATATCGATTTCTTGGTAAAAAACCTTCGCCCAATTTTGAATTGTCAAAGCAAGAGCTTTATGTAAGAGTGGAAGCTCCAAAAGGTGAATTAGGAATTTATCTGGTAGGAGATGATAGTCTTTTCCCCTGGAGATGGAAAATTCGTCCACCCGGTTTTATTAATTTGCAAATTCTTCCTCAACTAGTTAAAAAAATGAAATTGGCTGATATCATGACGATATTAGGTAGTATAGATATCATTATGGGAGAAGTTGATCGTTGAAATGATAATAGATAGGGTAGAGGTAGAAACTATCAATTCTTTTTCGAAATCGGGATTATTAAAAGAAGTCTATGGACTGATATGGATTCTACCTATTTTGACCCTCCTACTGGGAATCACAATAGAAGTACTGGTAATTGTATGGTTAGAAAGAGAAATATCTGCATCGATACAACAACGTATTGGTCCTGAATATGCTGGCCCACTGGGACTCCTTCAAGCTATAGCCGATGGAACTAAGCTACTTTTTAAGGAGGATATCCTGCCATCCCGAGGAGATATTCCTTTATTTAGCATTGGACCCTCTATAGCAGTCATATCAATTTTATTAAGTTTTTTAGTTATCCCTTTGGGATATCGTTTTGTTTTAGCCGATCTTAGTATTGGTGTTTTTTTATGGATTGCCATTTCAAGTATTGCTCCTATCGGTCTTCTTATGGCAGGATATAGCTCAAATAATAAATATTCTTTTTTAGGCGGTCTACGAGCTGCTGCTCAATCTATTAGTTATGAAATACCATTAACTTTTTGTGTGCTAGCAATATCTCTACGTGTGATTCGTTAAAATAGGATCTTTTTCCTCTAAAATCCATTGAATATTTATCTTCCTTTTCTTATTCTATATTCGGGTTGGTAAGTTAAACTAGATAGCTATATGAGTGAAACAAAACAGCTTATTAATTTGTAGTAAAAAGAAAAAATCTCATTTCCTACGTACAAGAAAAAAGTTGAAGTAAACATAAGCAGTGTAAACTCTTTACCCCAAGGTTGAGATTTTTTGATTAGTCATCATATCTTGAAGCGGGCAAGAATAAAGGATTCGCGATATGGAATTCCATTACTAGAATATTCCTAGTTATTACTAGAACTTATAATCATAAGAGGAATCCATCAAAAGTTAGTGAGGGGTTAGGAACACTAAAGTACATAAAGGATTAGTAATGAGGGAATTTAAGGCATTAGAGATTTTTCCTCATAAAAGGAATCATAATAAGGACTTGAAATTGGTGGAAATGATCAAGTAGTACTTTCTTCGGATTCCGATCCAGAGTATGTTCCCATTCACTTGTTAAGGAAATTACTATCAAGAACGAATTAACCCTTTATTCCTTTTTTCTTTTTAAGTACCCCTCCCCGGGGAAAGAAGAATAGGACAAAAGATATGGAATGCAAAAAAAGGATCTTTATTTATTACAAAAAGAGGATTTTTATTTATTCTTTCCTTCCTCTATTCATATTCATACAGAATTCCTCATGAACTAATGCCCAATTCTTTTCATTTATTAATTGCTATAACGAGTGTTTTATTCCAAGATTAAGTTATTGCTGAACAAAGAAAAATTCTCATTATATTATAAAGGACGAGATCAATTCGGAAGCGCTTTTTCTTATTCTAGCAGACGGAATTCCTTTGGTCTAATTTAGGACTTTCCAATCGATTTTATCTTACCTAATTCTATCTATGCCCAGGGGGATAATACCGAAACGAAACAACCCTTTCCTTTTTTCTGATCATAGAGAAGCCGTATGAAGCTAAGGTTTCATGTACGGTTTTGGAATAGCGGTGGGAACTGTGATGTTATCATCGACTATGATTATCTAACAGTTCAAGTACAGTTGATATAGTTGAAGCACAGTCAAAATATGGTTTTTTTGGATGGAATCTTTGGCGTCAGCCTATAGGTTTTCTGGTTTTTCTAATTTCTTCTTTGGCAGAATGTGAAAGATTACCCTTTGATTTACCAGAAGCAGAGGAAGAATTAGTAGCAGGTTATCAAACCGAATATTCCGGTATCAAATATGGTTTATTTTATCTTGTTTCTTATCTAAATTTATTAGTTTCCTCTTTATTTGTAACAGTTCTCTACTTAGGCGGGTGGAATTTCTCTATTCCCTATATATCCTTTTTTGGATTTTTCCAAATGAATAAAATGGTTGGAATTTTGGAAATGACAATGGGTATCTTTATTACATTAACTAAAGCTTATTTATTTCTCTTCATTTCTATCACAATAAGATGGACTTTACCCAGGATGAGAATGGATCAGTTATTAAATCTTGGATGGAAATTTCTTTTACCTATTTCCCTGGGCAATCTCTTATTAACAACTTCTTCCCAACTTGTTTCACTATAAATAAGATAATACAATAATAGTAAGAATATTTTCAACACAAAAATACAAAAATTCTCTCAAACAAGAGAAAGAAACATACCTTTTTCATAGATATTTCGAATATGTTCCCTATGGTAACTGGGTTCATGAGTTATGGTCAACAAACAATACGCGCTGCAAGGTACATCGGTCAAAGTTTCATAATTACCTTATCCCACACAAATCGTTTACCTATAACGATTCACTACCCTTATGAAAAATCGATTACATCGGAGCGTTTCCGGGGGCGAATCCACTTTGAATTTGATAAATGTATTGCTTGTGAAGTATGTGTTCGCGTATGCCCGATAGATCTACCCCTTGTGGATTGGAGATTTGAAAAGCATATTAAAAGGAAACAATTGCTTAATTATAGTATTGATTTTGGAGTTTGTATATTTTGTGGTAATTGTGTTGAGTACTGTCCGACAAGCTGTTTATCAATGACTGAAGAATATGAACTTTCTACTTATGATCGTCATGAATTGAATTACAATCAAATTGCTTTGAGTCGGTTACCAATCTCCATAATGGGAGATTCCACAATTCAAACAATTAGGAATTCAACTCAAAGTAAAATAGACGAAGAAAAATCTTTGAATTCAAGAACGATTACTAATTACTAGGATTTTTCTTTTTTTTTTTGTTAGAAAAATCCAATAGTTCTTATAGTTCTTTACTAACTATAAAGAAAAACAAATAACTACTGCTTATTGAAAATTATTCCTGATTTAAAATGAGAGTAGATTTTCGTGATGTGATTTCTAACTATACAACTTATATACAAAAAAATATCCTAATCCCTTTTTCCTTCCTTGAATCTTTTAGTTTTAGTCAGTTCATGAAAAATTTTATACTATCAATTTCTTCTTATCCATAATGGATTTACCTGGACCAATACATGAGATTCTTGTGCTATTTGGGGAATTTGTTCTTCTACTAGGGGGCATAGGAGTAGTATTACTTACCAACCCAATTTATTCTGCCTTTTCGCTGGGATTAGTTCTTGTTTGTATATCCTTATTCTATATTTTATTGAATTCCTACTTTGTAGCTGTCGCACAACTTCTTATTTATGTGGGAGCCATAAATGTCTTGATCATATTTGCCCTAATGTTCGTAAATGGCTCAGAATGGTCTAAAAATAAGAATTATTGGACTATTGGAGATGGGTTCACTTCACTCGTTTGTATAACTATTCTTTTTTCACTAATGACTACTATCCCAGATACGTCATGGTATGGAATTCTTTGGACTACAAGATCAAACCAAATAGTAGAACAGGGTCTCATAAATAACGTTCAACAAATTGGGATTCATTTAGCAACTGATTTTTATCTTCCGTTTGAACTCATTTCCATAATTCTTCTAGTTTCTTTAATAGGTGCAATTACTATGGCTCGGCAATAAGAAATACTTAGAATGAGTCAAAATTCTTAGAATTTCAAATCTAAAATTAAGTAACTAAAATAAATAACTAAAGAATCACTATTTTGATTTAGTAAAACCCATCTACTGCCAACAAATACCTTCTTTTCCCTTTTGTTGTGTAATTGTTCTATTCTAATTAATTGAATCGGTTCAATTCTTGTCCTCATATTGAAATGAATCGAGATTGATAAGGAGTTAGTTAATGATGTTTGAGCATGTACTTTTTTTGAGTGTCTATTTATTTTCGATTGGTATCTATGGATTGATCACAAGCCGAAACATGGTTAGAGCTCTAATATGTCTTGAGCTTATACTGAATTCAATTAATCTAAATCTCGTAACATTTTCTGATCTATTTGATAGTCGCCAATTAAAAGGAGACATTTTCGCTATTTTTGTTATAGCCCTTGCGGCTGCTGAAGCAGCTATTGGACTATCCATTCTTTCTTCCATCCATCGTAACAGGAAATCAACTCGTATCAATCAATCTCATTTTTTGAATAATTAGACTTTTGAATAATTAGACATAGAATCCTCTAAAGAAATAAACAAAGGCGCACATATAATGATAATATCAAATTCAAATATTAAGATGAATAGAAATCGAATACTATTTTCTTATTATTTTATTATGTTAGTATATCTTTTTTTTGAGTAGGTTATTGCATAGTATTCTTTTTTACTTATTTTACTTATTTTACTTATTGAATTTTTGCAATTCATTGATATTGCAATTTGAATATTGCAATAATTTATATTGAAAAGACGATAGCCAATTTATTGGCTAGTTCGAATTCGTATGTACAATTCGTATAATTATGATTGTTGAAGCCCAAAATTCAAGTCCCTTGGCTCTTTTCACGCTTTCTCACAAACGGATTTCAAAATATATTGCATTATTTATTTGTTGAAGTTTGGATAAACCATTGCTTCGTCTGGTGTCTACAATACATATGACTCATATAGTACTAATTTCATTTTTACCAGATCGAAAATTTTTATGTTGAAAAGAAAAATTTATAGATCCAATGTCACATTCTGTAAAAATTTATGATACATGTATAGGATGCACTCAATGTGTACGAGCTTGTCCAACAGATGTATTAGAAATGATACCCTGGGATGGGTGTAAAGCCAAGCAAATTGCTTCTGCGCCGAGAACCGAAGATTGTGTGGGTTGTAAGAGATGCGAATCTGCTTGCCCAACAGATTTTTTAAGTGTCCGCGTTTATTTAGGGCCTGAAACAACCCGCAGTATGGCTCTATCTTATTGATACGTTACAAAAAACTCCACTTGAATCGTCTGATTCCTCTTTACCGAAGAAGCCTGTGCTCGAAATAAGCGAGCACGGGCTTTTCTGGTCAAAACGTATCTTGTCTTTATCACTTTATCATGAGTTATTTTCCTTGGTTAACAATACTTGTTGTTTTGCCGATATTTGCGGGTTCATTAATTTTCTTTTTACCTCATAGGGGAAACAAAATCGTTAGGTGGTATACTATATCTATTTGTTTATTAGAATTCCTTCTAATGACTTATGCATTCTGTTATCATTTCCAATTGGAGGATCCCTTAATCCAATTAAAGGAGGATTCCAAATGGATAGATGTCTTTGATTTCCACTGGAGATTGGGAATCGATGGACTTTCATTAGGATCTATTTTATTGACAGGATTTATCACTACTTTAGCTACTTTAGCAGCTTGGCCGGTTACCCGGAATTCGCGATTATTCTATTTCCTGATGCTAGCAATGTATAGTGGTCAAATAGGATTATTTTCTTCGCGAGACCTTTTACTTTTTTTTATCATGTGGGAGTTAGAATTAATTCCTGTTTACTTACTTTTATCCATGTGGGGGGGAAAGAGGCGTCTGTATTCAGCTACAAAGTTTATTTTGTATACTGCAGGCGGTTCCATTTTTTTCTTAATCGGAGTTCTAGGTATGGGCTTATATGGTTCCAACGAACCAAGATTCGATTTGGAAAGATTAATTAATCGATCATACCCTGCAACATTGGAAATACTATTTTATTTTGGCTTCCTTATTGCTTATGCTGTCAAATTGCCGATTATACCCCTACATACGTGGTTACCAGATACCCATGGGGAAGCGCATTACAGTACATGTATGCTTTTAGCGGGAATCCTATTAAAGATGGGAGCATACGGATTGATTCGGATCAATATGGAATTGTTACCTCATGCTCATTATCTATTTTCCCCCTGGTTGGTAATAATAGGAGCGATGCAAATAATCTATGCAGCTTCAACTTCTCTTGGTCAACGAAATTTAAAAAAAAGAATAGCCTATTCCTCCGTATCTCACATGGGTTTCATAATTATAGGAATTGGTTCCATAACCAACATTGGACTCAATGGAGCTATTTTACAAATACTATCCCATGGATTTATTGGTGCTACACTTTTTTTCTTGGCGGGAACGGCTTGTGATAGAATGCGTCTTGTTTATCTCGAAGAACTGGGGGGGATATCTATCCCAATGCCGAAAATTTTTACCATGTTTAGTAGCTTTTCAATGGCTTCTCTTGCCTTACCAGGAATGAGCGGTTTTGTTGCAGAATTAATAGTATTTTTTGGACTAATTACTAGTCCAAAATTTCTGTTAATGCCAAAAATGCTAATTACTTTTGTAATGGCAATTGGAATGATATTAACTCCTATTTATTTATTATCTATGTTACGCCAGATGTTCTATGGATACAAGCTATTTCATGTTCCAAACGCAAATTTTGTGGATTCTGGACCACGAGAACTCTTTCTTTTAATCTGTATCTTTTTACCAGTAATAGGAATTGGTATTTATCCTGATTTTGTTCTCTCCCTATCCGTTGACAGGGTAGAGGCTCTCTTATCCAATTATTATCCTAAATAGGATTTTCTTTTTTTTTTTTTTTTAGTCCGCTCTAGACTCTATATTCCATAGTGGAAAAACCAAATAATTCAGAAAAAAGTAAAAAAGTCTAAGTCTAATTAGATCTATCTCGAATTTTTGAGAACCCTTTGAGAAGGCGTTCAAGGGGTTCTCAAATCAAACAAAAATGGAAAAACTTTCATTTCATGAAGGTTTTATGTTATGTAATCATTTAGATGGTAATGTAAATGAACCATAACTATGTAAACCTATTCCTAATAGATTGATACCAAAATAGCAGATCCAAATTATAAGAAATCCTATTGAAGCTACAAGTGCAGAATTCGTACCCTTCCAATTTGGATTTGTTCTACTATGTAAATAAATTGCGAATATGGTCCAAGTAATAAATGCCCAAGTTTCCTTAGGATCCCAATTCCAATAGGATCCCCACGCCTCATTAGCCCATACTGCTCCACAAAGAATACCTATGGTTAAAAGGGTAAACCCTAGGCTAATGGCACGATAACTCCAAGAATCCAAACGCTCAGTTAATTGATATTTGTAATAATTTGGAAATGAAGGAAAAGAGGTGTTTTTTAAAGCACTTCTTTTTGCGTAGAAATATTCAATCTCACTAAACTCACTAAAGATAAATGTTTTAAGTAAAATATTTTTTTTCTTTTTAGAAAAGAAATCCAAATTCTTTCGAAATTTAATGATTAGAAGAGCGGCGGATAATAAGGATCCGCACAAAAGAGTTGCATAGCTTAGTAACATCATACTGACATGCATCATTAACCACTGAGATTGAAGAGCAGGTACTAGTATTGTGGATTGATGCATTTCAGTTAAAAGACCCGACGTGGCAAAGCCTTGCGTTAAAATAGTACTTGGCGTAGTTATTGTGCTTAAATCACTTTTAGAGTTCTGTATCTTAGGAATCCTATGAAGAATATACAGAGCCCATGAAAGGAAGATCAATGACTCATATAAATTACTTAATGGAAAATGTCCCGAAGAAGCCCAACGAGAAACTAAGAATCCTGTTATAGATAAAAAAGTTGCTATCATTCCTTTTTCTGACGAATCACGTAATCCCCCAAGTTCACGAACTAATAAGGTTATCAAATGAATCGTAATCACAATTGAAATGGTTGAGAAAGAGATATGAGTTAGTATATGTTCTAAAGTTGCAAATAGCATAAGGAGAAGGTCCCATTACAAAATTGGAAATTTCGAATTGAATCCATTTTCTAATCTATTGTATTCTTTTTCGAGAATGCCGCCACTCGGACTCGAACCGAGATGCTTGAGCACTGCTTCCTAAGAGCAGCGTGTCTACCAATTTCACCATGGCGGCTAACTTGAAATAATAGGGAACTTAAAAGAATAATAGTTATTTTCTGGCAAATCGTCGAGATTGGGAGAGTCCATAGAATTTAGGAACATTAGAATCTTCATTAAAATAGACTTCGTTTGGTAGTATCGTTGCGGATTTTTTTAACAAAAAAACTCTTGTTTTGCTTAATAGAAACAAAGCTTGAAAGAGTTGGAACTTTTTTTTCTCAGTTGCAATATAGAACTCCATTTTTTCTAATTAGTTTCTCATTGAAATTTTGAAAAATCTTTCAATGCAATGGACAAAATTCAAAAAAACTTTTCTATCTATCCATTAAAATTTCTATAATTTCATCATTAAATACAAAGAATTTTGGATTTTAGCAAAATTTCTAGAATGAAAGCCTTTATGCTCTTATTAATATGATTTACCAAGCCTAAACCTATTTATTTGTGGATTTTGGATAAGATAGGTAGAAGTTGTAAGTCCTATTGCAAGAATACTCTACTTTTCATAATAGAATCCTCATACTAAAGAGGATTCTATTATGAAAAGTTCGTTGATAGGAAAAGAATACTTAGGACACAGTATAGCAAAAACTTTTGTTCTATATATCAGAGGGGTTAGTTCTAAGAATATTGTACCGAGGAATTCGACACATAAAAGTACATTCATTAATTAATCCGAATTATTCATATTAAATAATTGGAATTTCTTTGGGATAGGTCAATTCAGATTATTCCAAAACCAGATTATTTGTTTGTTTGTTGCCCAGAAAAACCCTTTGGTTTTGGATACTCGCTGCCGCTGGAAAATGATCTTGATTTTGCTAAAGAATAAGATTGTACTATGGAAAAATAAGTCTTTTTCTTCCAAAGATTTTTACGAATACGCTTTTTTGACATCGAAGTACGTTTTTTTGGAACTGCCATTTCAATTTTAAAAGGGGATTCCTTTTTTTCTAGTTGTATGTGAAAGACATCTATTGCCGCAAATCAATCCTTCTTTCTGCTTTTTCTTAGTATTTATACTTAGATACTGAACTGAAATTCAGAATTCTTTTTTACTTTATTTTCTCTAATGCGGATAACAGAAGAATTTTTTAGCATATTTTTCATTTAGCATATTTGTCATATATATTTTGGATTTTGTTTTAATAATATAGAATATATACAAAGGTTTTCCATATATAGATATAAGGTACGGGGGTCTATCCCCCATATAAGATGGGGGGATAAAAGGAAGGGAAAATTCAAATAGTTAATTAAGTTCAGAATGGTATTCCATAATTGAATTCCAATCAAAACAAAAAAAATAGTTAGTCTCTTAAACAAGACATTCTAAAACTTAGGTAATTCTAGTCATTATGAAGTAAGGAATATTCGACAATTTCCTATAAACATAGGTTTTCATTGAAATTCAATCAATCAGTTACGAAACATGAGAGTTGCTTCATCTTCATTTTAATTTTATTTTAATAGAAAGAAATACAAAAATGAATAAAAAAAAGAATAGAAAGTAAAATGATTCAATCCTTTTTTATATTTTAATAAATATCCTTCTTTAGATAATAACTAGGTAACAAAGTTATTTGATTAACTTTTAGAATTTAACCAAGTAAACCCATTCTTAATTTTTGATTATTTCAATGAGAGAAATTTTGAAAAATTAAGAATTCCAGTATTTTGTCTTATTCTTTTTTTTTTTTTTAATTCCTTCAGAAAGAGATTTGAATTGGTTTGGTGAATCGGAAACAATTTGATTTTATAGAAAAATTGAAGTAAAAATTTCAATTTCTTTTCTTATGGAACATACATATCAATATGCATGGGTAATCCCTCTTCTCCCACTTCCAGTTATTATGTCAATGGGGTTTGGACTTATTCTTATTCCAACAGCAACAAAAAATCTTCGTCGCATATGGGCTTTTCCTAGTGTTTTATTCTTAAGTATAGCTATGGTATTCTCAGTTCATCTATCTGTTCAACAAATAAATGGAAGTTCTATCTATCAATATCTATGGTCTTGGACCGTCAATAATGATTTTTCCTTAGAATTTGGATACTTGATCGACCCGCTTACTTCTATTATGTTAATACTAATTACTACTGTAGGAATCCTTGTTCTTATTTATAGTGACGATTATATGTCTCACGATGAAGGATATTTGAGATTTTTTATTTATATAAGTTTTTTCAATACTTCCATGTTGGGATTGGTTACTAGTTCCAATTTGATACAAATTTATTTTTTTTGGGAACTTGTGGGAATGTGTTCCTATTTATTGATAGGCTTTTGGTTTACACGGCCAATTGCAGCGAGTGCTTGTCAAAAAGCTTTTGTAACTAATCGTGTAGGTGATTTTGGTCTGTTATTAGGAATTTTAGGTTTTTTTTGGATAACAGGTAGTTTAGAGTTTCGGGATTTGTTCAAAATAGCTAATAACTGGATTCCTAATAATGGGATTAATTCCTTACTTACAACTTTGTGTGCTTTTTTATTATTCCTTGGTGCAGTTGCGAAATCTGCACAATTCCCTCTTCACGTATGGTTACCCGATGCTATGGAAGGACCCACTCCCATTTCGGCTCTTATACATGCAGCAACTATGGTTGCTGCGGGGATTTTTCTTTTAGCTAGACTTCTTCCTCTTTTCATATCCCTACCTTTAATAATGAGTTTCATTTCTTTAGTAGGTACAATAACACTCTTCTTAGGGGCTACTTTAGCTCTTGCTCAGAGAGATATTAAAAGAAGCTTAGCCTATTCTACAATGTCTCAATTGGGTTATATGATGTTAGCTCTAGGTATAGGTTCTTATCAAGCTGCTTTATTCCATTTGATCACTCATGCTTATTCGAAAGCTTTATTGTTCTTGGGATCCGGATCCATTATTCATTCAATGGAACCCCTTGTTGGATATTCACCAGATAAAAGTCAGAATATGGTTCTTATGGGTGGTTTAAGAAAATACGTTCCAATTACAAGAAGTACTTTTTTATGGGGTACGCTTTCTCTTTGTGGTATTCCACCTCTTGCTTGCTTCTGGTCCAAAGATGAAATCCTTAGTAATAGTTGGTTGTATTCACCCTTTTTTGGAATAATAGCCTCTTTTACTGCAGGATTAACTGCGTTTTATATGTTTCGAATATATTTACTTACTTTTGATGGGTACCTGCGTGTTCATTTTCAAAATTACAGTAGCACTAAAGAGGGTTTGTTGTATTCAATATCCTTATGGGGAAAAAGGAAACCTAAAGGAGTGAATAGAGATTTCATTTTATCAACAACAAAGAGTGGAGTTTCTTTTTTTTCACAAAATATATCCAAAATTCATGGTAATACAAGAAATAGGATAGAGTCCTTTAGTACTTCCTTTGGGGCTAAAAACACTTTTGTCTATCCTCATGAAACGGGAAATACTATGTTATTCCCTCTTTTTATATTACTGCTTTTTACTTTGTTCATTGGATCCATAGGAATACATTTTGATAATGGAGTAATGAATAATGGAATAGCGGAGTTAACCATATTATCAAAGTGGTTAACTCCCTCAATAAACTTTTTCCAGGAAAGTTCTAATTCTTCCATAAATTCATATGAATTTCTCGCTAATGCAATTTCTTCTGTAAGTTTAGCTATGTTTGGTCTATTCATAGCATATATCTTCTATGGATCTGCTTATTCCTTTTTTCAGAATTTAGATTTAATAAATTCCCTTGTAAAAGAGAGTCCGAAAAAGTATTTTTTGGATCAAGTAAAAAAAAAGATATACAGTTGGTCATATAATCGTGGTTATATAGATATTTTCTATACTAGGGTCTTTACCTTGGGTATAAGAGGATTAACCGAACTAACGCAGTTTTTCGATAAGGGTGTCATTGATGGAATTACCAATGGGGTAGGTCTTGCTGGTTTTTGTATAGGAGAAGAAATTAAATATGTAGGGGGAGGACGAATATCGTCTTATTTATTCTTTTTTTTGTGTTATGTATCCGTGTTCTTATTCTTTTTTCTTTCTTAACTTAAGGAATTCCTCCGTCTCCTGCCTAAAGAGCCCCCTTATTCCCCTTCCTATCTCCTTCTACCATCTCTCCCCCTTTTCTACCATCTCTCTCTCTTTCTATATCCCTCCTTCTGTAAACATAGTAGCTAAATAATCCCACCGTGTTACATAAGGTAAGTATTGTATAATAGTTCGGTTTTCCGCGATTTTTTCCATTCCTCTGTGTAAATACCCTAATATGGGTTCACAATCAATAACATCTTCACCATCGAGAGTAACGATCAGTCGAAGAACACCATGCATTGATGGGTGGTGAGGGCCCATATTGACTATCATGAGATCTTTTCTTGTAAGTGGTAGACTCATATCCTTTCTTCCTTAATTCATTATTCCATGAAAATGGATTATTCCATGAATTCCTCAAAACGAGGCTCATCAAAATGCAAAATCTAAGACTACTATAAGACTACTAATAAAATAAGAAAAAAATTCGAACGATTAAATTACTTCTCCCGAATATCCAACTGACTGATTAATTTCTTATAACGTACTCTATTTTTCTTTGCCAAATAAGCTAGCAAACGTTGACGTTTTCCCAAAAGTCTTCGTAGACCTCTTTCCGATGAAAAATCTTTTTTGTGTAATTCCAAATGTGAAGCAAGTCTCCGTATCTTATTGGTGAAACTGAATACTTGAAATTCAACAGAACCCCTGTTTTCTTCTTTTTCTTCTTTAACCATAAATC